ATGTTGATTGTAAGTAATAGGATTGTTTACGAAGAAAAACTAATAAAAATTCGAATTCAAATACATAAGAATTATAGAAGAACCAAAAAAATCTTTTATTTTCTTTTGAAAAAGCGTAACTAGATTTATTCGGAGTAATAAAACTATTCCAATTATCATATTCATGGAGAAAGAATCGCAAAAAATGTAAAGATGGCACATCTCGGACCCAGCATTGAAGGATTTGAACTAGGGTTTCCGTATGGATGGGATGGGGTATTAATATTTCTGACACATAATTTAAATGTGAAAATTTGTCCTCTAAAAAGGGAAATATTGAATGAATAGATCGTAAATTGTGAGATTTTGGTCTTTCTTTTTCTTTGGAAGAAAATACTAATTGCAGCGAGAATGGAATTTCCACAATGGCTGCAAAACCTTCTGATACCATTTGAAAAAAAAACTGAGAATAAAAAAAATAGTTGCGCCCAATGGATCGATTTTGGTTAGAATCATTAACTAAATAAACCAAATAATTCTGTTGATACATTCGAGTAATTAAACGCTTCACAAGTACTGAACTAGATTTATTGTCAAAACCAAAAATTTCTACGGGTTCGTCAAAAATGGAACCATTTAAACCATGACCATGAGCAAGCGTATAAATATACTCCTGAAAGAGAAGCGGATATAAAAAGTATTGCTGCCTAGATCTATCTTTTTCTAAATATCCTTGTAATTCTTCCATTTACATTTCTCTACTTGAAACAAAATGGAGGCAGGGGTGTTTCTTGGGCTATCAAATGATACATAGTGTAATATGGTCAGAACGAGGTTATGTATTATTGCTATATTTACATTTGACATTATAGTAATAAAAATCTATACCCCGGAGACGGAGAGTCCAATCAACAGATTTCTTTTCCCCTCTTTTCTAAACAATTGGTTTTTGTTCGATATACTGAAAAGAGGTTAATAAATCCTTTATTTTTGCAACCGGATCACTCTTTTGATTTTGGAATCAAATTCTATTCTATTTATCAAAATACTGTTTCTTCTACACATCTGTCTACGCCAATCCATAATAAGGAATAATTAGGATTAAAAAAAAAAAAAGAATCAATAGTCCAACCATGGGAGAACCTTTTCCCGAATCAGGCACTAATCTATTTTTAACATCTAATTAGATCCGGTAATCATTCAAATTAAGAACATAAGCTCGTTGCTTTTTGTTTTACCATAATTGGAGCCATAGAACTCTATCCATTTATTCACTAGACCCAGGTATAAATATGAATTTATTTTGTCCCATTCCAAACACAATATTTTGTATTTTTGAATGATCCATTAAAAATAAAATAAACTTAAAGTTTTCTATTTAAGAAAAAAATTTCATGAAATATTTTATTTTTTCATTACTTTTTCTTTAATGCATTTTTTTTTTATTACGACATGCTGTTTTTTCCTTCATTACCTTTCAGGATCAGTCGTGGTCTTATAGACTCTACCAATAGTCTGGACGAATTCGTCACTTCATCCAAATGTGTAAAAGATCATAGTCGCACTTAAAAGCCGAGTACTCTACCATTGAGTTAGCAACCCATATAAATATGTAGATACGATCGAAATGAAAAATAAAAATGAATTGAATTGCACTAAAGGAACCCGGCAAAACCAAAACATTGAATTAGCAACAAATAGAAAAGAAAGATTTTATAATCAATTATAACCATCAAAATGCAAATACAAAAAAGGGGGCAGATCGGATTAAAAAACAACGGATTTCCTGTAGAAATGTTAAAATTTATTTACTTTAACGCCTATTTTCTTTAGAAAATTTCTTATTTTCATTAAGAAAATATGTCTCGTATGTATAACAGTAAATCCGACAAACCCGCCATTTTTTTTTTTTTGACTGAAGTGAAGGAAAAACCCAATATGGACAAGGAAAAATAGATTTTTTTTATCTATGGTCGAATTATATTTGTTCAATACACCATTGTCAATATGAATGGAATGTTGATAAAACAAATCAAATTAAGTAAATGTAAATCAAATAAGGCCTTGTGTTGGATTGGCACAAGATAAATAATAAAATTGACTCGAAACAAATAAGAAAGAGGTGGAGACCAAATCCCGAGCTCATTCAATCAATAGAGGTATAACAAGCAAAAGGGATCCCACGCTTGTCGCTGGATTTCCACAACAAAAAATCAATAAACTAACTTAAAGCTACTTCTTTAAATTTAAATAATTCTGCCTTCCTTAAAATATCATGAACAGTTACAGTAGGTTGAGCGCCATTTTCAAGGAAATACAGAATAGCGGGAACATTTAAATAAGTTTGATTTTTTATCGGATCGTAAAACCCCACTTTTCGAAGATCTCTTCCTTCTCTTCGGGATCGAACATCAATTGCAACAATTTGATAGATGGCTCATTGGGATAGATATGAATAAACAACGCCCCCCCCCCTAGAAACGTATAAGAGGCTTTCTCCTCATACGGCTCGAGAAGAAAAGATTCTAAATTTCTGTATATAATGGCAAATTAATATACAAAATAAAGAAATCGCATTCGTACTCATAACTCAAGTAGAATAATTCTGAAAGAGTTCAGGGGGAAATCCTTAACCATTCATTTCTTGAGTCGTCTCTAACCTCTTTTGTTTGTCTCGTCTCGAATCTATTTTTATTCCTCATTCTGATCCAAATTGTTAAGACAATTGAAAATAGTGTTTCCTTGTTCCGGAATCTTTTATCTTTGCTTGTTGAAATCATTGGGTTTAGACATTACTTCGGTGATCTTTACTCCTTTTCAAATTCAAAGAGGCAGCAACATACCTTTTGTTTTTTTCTATTCTATAGAAAGAAATACGAATGATTTATTTCTTTATAATACAAATACACTTTCTTTTGATCGAAACGGTTTTATTAATTCTTATAAATCTTACTTTTTTTTTTTTTTATTTTAAACTTATTTGAATTTTCACCTTTCGGTTTATATATTGAGGATATACTTACAAAGTTGGTCCGACTTATTGATTGTCATTAACCCTAGATTCTTCCTCCTGAAAAATGAATCAATCCTTTATGCTCGAGCTTCATCATGTACTATTTAGATTGAAATCCAACAGAAATTAGGTTCTCAGTGGAACAGAACAAACTATGTCGAGCCAGGAGCATCTTTATTTTTATGGAAAATGGTGGATGTAAGAATCCACGGCAGATCATGTCCTTCAAGTCGCACGTTGCTTTCTGCCACATCGTTTCAAACGAAGTTTTACCATAACATTTTTCTAATTTTATTTCGAACCGATATGGAATTGATTCAATTTGGATGAAATCATGAATAGTCATTGGCTCAACGAATATAATATATATATATTATAGCAATATTATAACATTAATTTACTATATAATAATATATACATATAGTCTACATATAGTCTAATAGTATTAATATCTAGTAGTAAAACTTATTTATATCTTCAAAAAATTGTTCGGGACAGTCAATCAGGAAGGATCCCTTTTTTCTCGAACAAATAAACTATAAACCTTACAAAGAAAGACCCTTAATAGAGTCCCAATCCTGAAAATCCATTTTGAAACAAAAAACTATTCCAATGACCTCGAAGGGTTCGGGTTTTATTGATAAGAGAAATTTCTCACACCTCCTCGAGTACCAAGGATTCATACATCTGAAAGATAAAATAAGACCCACTGGTTATGATTTTTTCATATCTATCAGAACCAACAAACTATTCTGACCACGATTAATCGTGGATATTTAAGTAATTCATAGAGCCCTTTCACTTAACCGAAGAATGGCTGTTGTTACTAAAATAGACGAATAGAAAATATAAAAACAATACATATGTTTATTATGGTATATATATAATATGATTATGGAATTGTGGATGGACCTTATTCATTTTTTTTTCTTTCGGATTCAAGAATCTTTTCACCAATTCCATAAAGTCAACTAAATGGAATAGAATACCCCCAATCGCTACATTACCATTACATCGATTTACAATTATCGATTTGAACCAGAGAAAATACAAAAAACGAGGTTCGGATCAATTTGTTTTTCCTAATTTTTAGTTGAATTTTTTCATTCCAAAAATGGATTTTTGGCGAATCATCCACATTCAGGCTATGCTAATATTATCCATATTCATATTGAAGTTAGTTACTCTAAGTAACTAACTTCAATATCATGAAATGTGAATTCTCACATAATTCATTTTGAATAGAAATATCAAAGAAGGGTCTCTTTATTCCCTTCCCCCAAAACCTAAAAAAACTAAAGTAAATAAATGGTATATCCCAATCCTACACTCTATGTAGGGCCTAAGGAGTAGGGAATTTTTAGCACTAATTTAATCACTAGTCGTAAAATTTCTAAACTAAAGCTGGGTTAGGAAAACATTCAAATAAGATATTTATTTCTACCCGCAATTAACACCCGATTACATTTATAAGAAACGATCTGGGACGGAAGGATTCGAACCTCCGAATAACGGGACCAAAACCCGGTGCCTTACCGCTTGGCCACGCCCCATTTATATTTTTATTCGACACTAATAAACAATAATATTAGTATTGTCCATTCGTCAATTCCAGTCCCAATACATATTGGATATCTTGTTGCTAGGATTTCACACATATAAAATGTAGACATATAAAATCAAAAAAAAAAAAATTCATTGATCATTGTATGGAATTCAATTAAGATATTGTATGAAAGTGCAATTCCTTCTCATTTGAAAATGGAAAAAAAGAATTTTTGATTTGGATTTAGAAGAGTTCAAAGAAAAAAAAGATTTTTTTGAACTGCCCCTTTCTTTATTTCCTTGGTTAAAGTAACTCATTCAAAATCAAATTATCTAATCGACAAGAACAAAATGTTTGTTATGCTTAATATCTTTAGTTTAATCTGTATCCATCTTAATTCTGTCCTTTATTCGAGTAGTTTTTTCTTCGCCAAATTGCCCGAGGCTTATGCCTTTTTCAATCCAATAGTAGACGTTATGCCCGTCATACCCGTACTCTTTTTCCTCTTAGCCTTCGTTTGGCAGGCTGCTGTAAGTTTTCGATAAAATCTTTAATACTCTCCTAAATTCATGATTTTTTTTGAGAAAAAAAAGATTCTAAAAATTAATAAGATCAGATAAATCTTACATTATGAACCCTCGATTCAAAAGTAGAAATTTTGTATATTGAATAACTGTAATCATGAATTTGGATCAATGGATTTTCCTGTTCGGACCTTCCAGCAAATAAGGACTTTATTGGATTCTACCCAATATAATACCTAATCGTGGATATATATAACAAGAAATTTTTGATAACGAAAGAATCTTATTACAAATTTCTTTGTAAGAATTACTTTTTTTTTTTCAAAACAAAAACACTCCACTTTTTTAGGCTCCATACAAAATGGCGTATGTGGTACAAAAAAAATAGGTAATCTATTCTCCCTTTCAAAAAATGATCTTATCCTGGAGATTGTGTAATGCTTACTCTAAAACTCTTCGTTTATACAGTGGTGATATTCTTTGTTTCTCTATTCATCTTCGGATTCTTATCTAATGATCCAGGGCGCAATCCTGGACGTGAGGAATAAACATAAGAGATTCTTTGTTTTTCCCTACTCTTTTCTTAATTTAGTATTTTATCTATTCCATACAGTTAACTATCATAAAATGAAATCAAGGGATCGAGATTTTTTCGAATTTAAACGTCTCAAGCGAAGAGAGCGGAGAGAGAGGGATTCGAACCCTCGGTACAAATAACTCGTACAACGGATTAGCAATCCGACGCTTTAGTCCACTCAGCCATCTCTCCCAATTAAAAATGGAAAATTTTGGATGTGACGCATAAGGTTGAAGTAAATATTGATCAAAAAACCTTATTTTCCTTCCCTATTCCTTATTACTAGTCTTTATCCTTATTAGATTACGATTCGAGGAATATGTTATAAAAATAAAAAATATATTATAAAATTCAAATAGATAATATCTATCTAATTATATTAGATTTATATCTTAAATATAGCATAATATGTATTAATATGTATATAGTATCATATGATTATGATAATGTATAAACTAAAATAACAAAACAAATATATATATATAAGAAAACCTAGGAAGGAATAGAATAGGAATATATAGGATATCCATATATTTGATCATCAATTAATTTCATTTATATAATGATTCGAAACGGATATCACCGATAGAAAGAATACCTTACTTCTTTTATTTTGTACGAAAGGTTTATCCCCCGGCCCGCTTAAGTACTGGCCGGGCCAGTACTTATTTTTTTGTTCTAATGAATCATTTCTGGATAAAAAAATGGATTTTTGATTTCATATCAAATCATACTTTGACTTTGTTATTGAAGTAGGAACAAGGCAAGAGCAGTTTGCATTCCCATTCCTGCAGTGGGAGTGTATTAATTTTTAATAATTAAAGAATTAAGACTTTCTTATTATTTTTTTTTCCTCACCTCAAGTCTCCTTAGGTAAAAATACATGTCAACAGTAGAATTTGAATGACTCTGATGCCATCTTGATTGTGTTTCACCGCTTTGTTCGACAAATGGTCCATCCATATACAATAATGAAATTGTAGCGGGTATAGTTTAGTGGTAAAAGTGTGATTCGTTCTACTGACAACTTAAATAGTTAAGGGGTCTTTCCGTTTTTTTCATATTCTGGTCAAAAAACTTTATTTCTGAAAAAGGGTTCATCCTTTACCTCTTAATGACATATTTGAGGGCAAATATACATTTTCACGATTTATATCTAAGAGTTAATTATAAATTGAATAAAGAAAAATTGGATTATGGGGTCGTGAAGCATAATTTTTTTTGAATTCGATCAACTCTTCCAATTGAAGTAAGTATGAGTAAAAAATCTATGGATGAAGATACAAAAGTGTATTTCCAATCGTAACTAAATCTTCAATTTTTGTGTCGTAAAAGGGGAATTGAAGCCAATAGCTAGAAAACGATAGTTTTGGTTTACTAGAACCGTCGTCATATTGTTTAAGCTCGGTGGAAACCAAATTCTTTTCCTCAGGATTCTTGGAATAGAAATAGGGAACGAAGTAACTAGACTAGGCGGATTTGATATAAACCTCCTCCTCTAGAGGGATCATCTAGAAAGCAAGTTTTTTTGTATACATTCAGACAGAAAAGCTGACATAGATGTTATGGGTCCGTTTATTCTCTGAGAATATGTTGATTTTCCATAAAGGAGCCGAATGAAGCTAAAATTTCATGTTCGGTTTTGAATTAGAGACGTTAATAATAATCAACCAACGTCGACTATAACCCCTAGCCTTCCAAGCTAACGATGCGGGTTCGATTCCCGCTACCCGCTCCATATTCCTTATTACATTATACATCATCAATTTTGATATACTATGCATCTTTTTCTATTCCCGAAAAAAGATTTTCCTTTCAATCATAATTGCATTTTATCCAAGCAAGAAGGGGGAAGAGTGCG